ATATACAAATCGCGACAATGGTTATTTTCTACTAATCACAAAGACATTGGAACCTTATACTTAATTTTCGGAGCTTGATCCGCCATAGTCGGAACAGCTTTGAGTGTCCTTATTCGAGCAGAACTTGGACAACCAGGAAGACTTATTGGTGACGACCAAATCTATAACGTAATCGTTACAGCCCACGCATTCATTATAATTTTTTTCATGGTTATGCCTATTATAATTGGTGGATTTGGTAATTGACTTCTCCCCTTAATATTAGGTGCGCCTGACATAGCTTTCCCACGACTTAATAACATAAGATTCTGACTTCTTCCCCCTGCTCTTATATTACTTATCAGAGGATCGCTAGTCGAAGCTGGTGCAGGAACGGGATGAACTGTTTACCCACCTCTCTCCAGCAATATCGCTCATTCGGGTGCCTCAGTTGATTTATCAATTTTTTCCTTACACCTAGCTGGTGCTTCCTCAATTCTAGGAGCCATCAATTTTATGTCCACAGTTATTAACATACGAGCAGAAACTTTAACCTTCGACCGACTCCCATTATTCGTTTGAAGAGTATTCATTACGGTTATCCTGCTTCTTCTTTCACTTCCAGTTTTAGCCGGAGCTATTACAATACTTCTTACTGACCGAAACTTAAACACATCTTTCTTTGACCCAACAGGAGGAGGGGACCCTATTCTTTACCAACATCTATTCTGATTTTTCGGGCATCCCGAGGTTTATATTCTAATTTTACCAGCCTTTGGTATAATTTCTCATATTGTGGCCAGAGAAAGAGGTAAAAAAGAATCCTTCGGTACACTAGGAATAATCTATGCAATAATCGCAATTGGAATTTTAGGATTCGTAGTTTGGGCCCACCACATATTCACAGTTGGTATAGACGTTGATACCCAAGCCTACTTTACATCCGCTACCATAATTATTGCTGTTCCAACTGGTATTAAGGTCTTCAGTTGACTGGGAACATTACACGGATCACAATTCTCCTATAGCCCCCCTCTCCTCTGAGCTTTAGGATTTCTCTTCTTATTTACAGTTGGTGGAGTTACTGGAGTAGTCCTAGCCAACTCATCTCTAGACATTGTCTTACACGATACTTACTACGTAGTAGCCCATTTCCACTACGTCCTCTCCATAGGAGCCGTGTTTGGCATTATAGCAGGAGCAGTCTATTGATTTCCCCTGCTTACAGGTATTACAATAAAACCTAAATGACTGAAAATCCACTTTGGTTCCATGTTTGTAGGAGTTAATGTAACCTTCTTTCCACAGCATTTTCTTGGACTTGCTGGCATACCTCGGCGATACTCAGACTACCCAGACGCTTTTACTACATGAAACGTTGTCTCCTCCGTCGGTTCTACACTCTCTCTGATTAGAACTCTAGGATTTGTGTATATTGTTTGAGAAGCTATGGTTGCCCAACGGCCAACAGTATTCAGCCCTAATCTCTCATCCAACTTAGAATGAGTCCACACTACTCCTCCTCATTATCATAGTTATGACGAACTTCCACAATTTACTATTCGATAAATTCTGATATGGCAGATTAGTGCTATAGATTTAAGATCTATCCAAAAAGGTTTAAACCCTTTTTTCAGAAAATAATGTCAACATGATCACAACTCAATTTCCAAGATAGAGCTTCTCCTCTAATAGAAGAACTTATCATATTCCACGACCACACAATACTGGTCCTTACATTAGTTACTACCCTTGTTGCTTACATTATCCTAACAATATTCAGCAACAAATTCATCGACCGATTCCTTCTAGAAGGTCATCTTATTGAAGTAATTTGAACAGTAGTTCCAGCCCTTCTTTTAATTTTCATTGCCCTTCCTTCCCTTCATCTTCTCTATCTTTTAGACGAATATGATAATCCTTCACTAACAATCAAATCTATAGGTCACCAATGATACTGATCATATGAATACTCAGACTTTTTGGATATCGAATTTGACTCTTACATAATTCCTACAAAAGATCTTAAAGAAGAAGAGTTCCGACTTATTGAAGTCGATAACCGTATAGTGGTCCCTATAAACACTTATGTCCGAATCTTAGTTTCCTCCACAGATGTTATTCACTCCTGAACTGTGCCTTCTTTAAGAGTTAAAGCAGACGCCATTCCGGGACGACTTAACCAATTAACATTTTTAGTTAATCGCCCAGGACTGTTTTTCGGCCAATGTTCCGAAATCTGTGGTGCCAACCATAGATTTATACCTATTGTTGTTGAGAGAATTTCTATAAACTCCTTCTTAAACTGAATTAACAATTTTGAGTAAGAAAATTTAGTTAAACGATAATATTAGCTTGTCAAGCTAAAGTTACTTTTTTAAGTAATTTTCTATACCTCACATATCACCTATTATATGAGCACTAATCATATTTATAACTTTTTCTCTCATACTTGTTCTCCTTTCCATAATTTATTTTGGTAATTCACCCCTCACTCCCGATTCCCAAAAAGAACACAAAGAAAAAATCTCCTCAACCTGAATATGATAACAAATCTATTTTCATCCTTTGACCCTATATCGGCCACATTCTCTCTCCAATTAAATTGAGCAGCAATGTTTCTATTTCTCTCGGTCCTCTTTCCCCTCTACTGAACCAGAAGCTCTAAATCCCACATAATTTACTCAGAATTAACTTCCTACATTACGAAAGAATTTATCCCTTTATTTAAAAGATACAAAAATATTATCCTATTTAACGTCCTCTTTATATTTATCCTTATCAATAATATTTTCGGTTTAATACCTTACACCTTTACAAGTACAGCTCACATTGCTATAACTCTATCTATAGCCCTCACCATCTGGCTAGTTTTTATACTCTACGGATGAATCAACAATACAAATCACATATTCGCTCACCTTGTTCCCCTAGGAACTCCAATTGTTCTTATACCATTTATGGTTTTAATTGAAACGATTAGAAACATTATTCGGCCAATCACCCTTTCGGTTCGATTAGCTGCTAATCTCACCGCCGGTCACCTACTTTTGATTCTCCTTGGAGAAAGTATAGTAAACAACAGCGTTCTAATTATTATCACAGTAACTATAGCCCAATTCGCCCTAATAACCCTAGAAGCTGCCGTAGCAGTAATCCAAGCCTACGTCTTCGCCACCCTCTCTACTCTTTATGCCAGAGAAGTTTAATGACAACCCACTCTCATCACCCGTTTCACCTAGTTGACATAAGCCCCTGACCATTGACAGCTTCAATTGGAGCTCTAACATTAACGTCAGGACTATCTTACTGATTTCGCTATAGTTCCCTCTCCATCCTTCTCTTAGGATTATTTATTCTCATTTTATCCTCATACCAATGATGACGAGATATTGCTCGAGAAGGAACCCTTCAAGGATTACATAACTCATCAGTCATTACAAACTTGCGGTGAGGTATAATCCTTTTCATCGTTTCCGAAGTATTTTTCTTTGTTTCCTTCTTTTGAGCTTTTTTCCACGCTAGCTTGGCTCCCTCAGTCGAAATTGGTACACAGTGACCTCCTGCTGGGATTGTTCCATTTAACCCATTCCAAATTCCATTGCTTAATACAGCCATTCTTCTAGCATCAGGAGTTACTATTACATGATCCCACCACGCTTTGATAAATGGTAACCACACACAAGCTACCCAAGCCCTGTCCATTACTATCATTTTAGGAGTCTACTTCACCATACTTCAAGCTTATGAATACATCGAAGCTCCGTTCTCAATCGCCGAGGCCGTCTACGGTTCTACGTTTTTTGTGGCTACAGGTTTCCACGGCCTTCACGTCATTATTGGGTCCACATTTCTCTTTATCTGTCTTTACCGTTTAATGAAATTCCACTTCTCAGCCACTCACCATTTTGGATTTGAAGCAGCAGCATGATACTGACACTTTGTTGATGTAGTTTGACTTTTCCTTTATGTATCAATTTACTGATGAGGAGGATGCTTAATTAGTATATAAAGTATTATAGACTTCCAATCTGTAGGACCAATAAGTCATGGATTAAGCAATTAAACTACTATTAACAAGATTTACAATCTCCGTTGCAATTAGCTCCCTCCTCATTAGTATTTCCACTCTATTTTCAAAAAAAACAATTCTAGACCGAGAAAAAGCTTCTCCCTTTGAGTGTGGATTTGACCCCAAAAACACATCACGAATTCCATTCTCCATCCGTTTCTTTCTAATCGCCATTGTTTTCCTTATCTTTGACATCGAAATTTCCATTTTACTACCTCTAGGTATTATTTCCAACTCCACTCCCCCCTTAATTTGAATAACAGCGGGGGGAATCTTTCTTTTTGCTGTCACTCTAGGGTTATTCTACGAATGAAAAGAAAAAACATTAGATTGAATCACTTGAACAAGAAGCGAAAATTTGCTATCGGTTTCGACCCGGTCCTTGGCCTCTGGCCCTTGTTCTTTAATTATAGCTAAAGAAGCAAAATCACTGTTAATGATTAGATAAGTGTAAACTTTAATTAAGAAAGTAGAAGTTTTTTAAATATTTGACCTGCAATCAAGAGTTGATAATTCATTTTGTCCTACTTTGATCCCGATAGTGTATATAACACACTTCATTTTCGTTGAAGAGAAGAAATTCTTTTTCTCGAGATAAGAAAATGACCACTCTCGTAGCTGCTAACTATGAGCCTTGCATTATTGTAACATTTTCTTTCTAATTTTTATACATATTAAAAGACAATTCAGTCACCTTTGCAGCTTCAATGCAATACTCTCCTTGAGCTATTTTAATCTAAAAAAACATTACAAAACAAACCAAAATTCAAATTAATAAGATAAAAACTTTCAGTGAACTTATGCCCCAAAGTTGAATCGCAGTTGAAGTCTTCTGAATGTAACCTCTTAAACCTTGCCCACCTAAAAGCTCCAATCATCCTAAATCACCTATCTTTATAATTTCTGATCCTAACTTTAAAGGAAAGTAAGTTATAGGCTGAGAAGATAAATAAGGCAAAAACCATATTGAGCCCCCAAACCAAACCAAAAAAGAAAACTTAAATTTTGAAGTATAAAAGGATGACTGAGCTATAAAAAAACCAAAAAAAGCTCCCAAGATACAAACAGCTAAAGTTAGATTTTTTAACTCATAAGGTAAAACAATACACTCGATATCCATTACAGTCCAAGACATTAAAGCACCAAAAAAAACAGAAAAAAGAACTAATCCTCTACAAGATTTTACTATCACACCTCAACCGTCTCTTATGTTTATTGATCCCGCCAGAACATAATCGCGACGAACCATATAATAAATTAAACGAAACGTATAAGCTACAGTCAAACCAGTAGAAAAGAATAATATAAACAAACTCAAAATATTCAATTCCTCCATCAAAGAAAGTTCTAGAATTAAATCCTTAGAGTAAAAACCAGCCAAAAAAGGTATACCTGCCAAAGCCAAATTAGAAACTACAAAACAAGAACTAATGAAAGGCAAAGAAACTATTATGTTACCCATCATTCGGATATCTTGTCAACCCTTAAAACCATGAATAATACAACCAGCTCTTATAAAAAGCAAAGCCTTAAACAAAGCATGTATTAACAAATGAAATAAAGCGACCTTTACTAAACCCAAAGACAAACTATACATCATTAATCCTAGTTGTCTCAATGTTGATAAAGCAATAATTTTCTTTAAATCAAATTCAAAACAAGCACCCAGGCCAGCTATAAACATAGTCAAAACAGATAGAATCATCAGAAGATCACTTATCCAAAAATCATAAACTCAACCCAAACGAATAACTAAATAAATTCCAGCAGTTACCAGAGTCGAAGAATGAACCAGTGAAGACACAGGAGTTGGAGCAGCCATAGCCGCAGGAAGCCAAGCAGAAAAAGGGATCTGGGCTCTCTTAGTTAAAGAAGCCAATAAAATTAAAACTCCAACCAAAACTATTCTTTTTCTCTCGCCCATTCAAGCCACAAAACTTCAATCTCCAAAATTAATTATGTAGGCAATACCCAATAGAATTAATACATCCCCCACACGATTTGACAAAACTGTCAAAGTCCCGGCATTCAAAGACTTATAATTTTGATAAAAGATTACCAAACAATAAGAGACTAACCCCAAACCATCTCATCCCAAAAGAATTCTGATTAAATTTGGGCTTAAAATTAAGAGTCCTATAGAACCCACGAATCCGGCCAACAAATAAATAAAACGAGACTTATTAATTTCTCCCTCCATGTACTCTCCAGAATAATAAAAAACGCTTCCAGAAATGAAAAGAACAAAAGAAAGAAATATAAAAGAAACTCAATCAAATAAAAAAACAAAATTTACGTCAGTCCCACCTCAAGAATAAATTCTTCAATCTAGATAAACTCTAAAAGATGTTCTTAACATTAACAACCCTAAAAAGAACAACAAAAAAGAAAAAGTAAAGAAAAACATAAAAATCAAATTTCATATTCTTAAAACAAACATAGTCCAAAGTAAAAAATTACATCTCAAGTACCACAAACTCGAATTTTTATTAAACTATTTGAACAAAAAGTCATTATATCAACCTCCAAAATTAAGAAGAACAAAGGATAAAAGTGTAATAAAAGAATTAAATACTCCCGAACTAGACCGTCCGACAAAGAACGAATCCCCGAAAAATTCATCCCATGTTGAGTTGAAGAAAACAAATATAATCTATAACGTGCCCCCATAAAAGAGAAAAGCATCAAAAACGTCATAGAAAAAAAACTAAAACCTAAAATTCTCCCAATTAAACCTAATTCTCCAATTAAATTTAAGACAATGGGGGCCGCCATATTACCAATACAGTATATAAACCATCAAAAAGATATTCTAGGCATTATTTCAAGCAAACCTTTATTAATCAAAATTCTACGAGATCCTCTACGTTCATAAACAACCCCAGAAAGGAAAAAAAGACCAGAAGAACACAATCCGTGGGCCACACATGTATACAAACAAGATCTATAACCTCACAAACCTCAACTTCCTAAACCTCCTAGCGCCAAACCCATATGTCTCACCGAAGAATAAGCAATTAAAGCCTTTAAATCAACCTGACGCAAACAAATAAAACTTACTATCAAACCACCAATCAAACCTAAAGAAACTAATGTTCTTCTCAAAAAATCTACCTTACCCTCAAAAAAACCCATCATACGTATTATTCCATAACAACCAAGCTTCAACAAAACTCCAGCTAGCATTATTGACCCCGCCACCGGAGCCTCTACATGAGCCTTTGGTAATCACAAGTGGACATAAAAGGCAGGCAACTTGACGAGAAAAGCAAAAATAGAGAAGAAAAACCAAAATCCCATAAAACGGAAAGTTTCAAAATATATAGACAACAAAGAAAAATTATAACCCCCCAAAAACTCTCCCAAAAAAATGATAGAAACTAAAAGAGGTAAAGAAGCAAAAATAGTATATAACAATAGATAAATACCAGCCTGTAAACATTCAGGTTGGTAACCTCAACCTATAATCAATAAATAGATAGGAATCAAAGAACCTTCAAAAAAAATATAAAAGGACAACATATCCAAAGTCCCAAAAGTCAGAAACAACAAAACCATTATCAAAATTAAAATAAAACAAAATTTCTGATAATAAAAATTGTACAACTTATACCCATATCTAGAAAGATGCATCAATATAATAATTCAAAAAGTCAAAAGAATCAAAAATCATCTTAAAGTATCTAAACCTAAAAACGATATTCTTACGTAATTCCCTCCATAGTACATTAATCACCCCAAGGACAAAAAAACGAAATAAGGAAAATAAATTAGAAACTCGCCGAAAAAAGATATTAATATAAGACCCCCCATAAGAGAAAAAAATTTTAACATCTTAAAACTCTAAAACTAGTTATATAATCAGAGCCATGAGAACGAACTATCCCTACCATAATTCCAACGCCCAAACTACCCTCACAAACGGAAGCAACCAAGAAAATAAGTCTCAAATAAGTTTCTAGACCCGTAGTAAAAGCAACCATTATAATTAATAAAAAAACAGACAGCACAATGTATTCTAAGCTAATTAGCATGTTTATTAAATGCTTTCGCTTAGAAACATAAATTCAAAATCCAACCAAAAATAAAAATATAGGCAAAGTATAAAAAAAAGTTATCACTCAGAAAAACCTTCTCAGCATCCTAGATTTCCAAAACCTAAATTTTCCTTAAACTATTTTCTGTCTATGTAATTTATATAAAATACTGGTCTTGTAAACCAGAAAAAGGACTACACCTCTTAGGCTATGATTACTTTCACGGTTATTACCATGTTCTTCGTTAATCTAATTTTCCTATTTATATTTCATCCCCTCGCTATAATTTTTATTCTCATTTTACAAACTGTTCTAATTTCTATATTTATGTACTCGGTCACCCAGTTTCCGTGGTTCTCCTACACTCTGATCCTAGTATTTCTAGGAGGTATATTAATTCTATTTACATACATATCAAACATCGCCTCAAACGAGATGTTTAAACCAAACCTCAAAATACTTTTTCCTCTGGTTATTGCCCCCATCCTAAGCTTCTTTTTAACTAGACCAAAACAAAACCTAACTTCCGAAAGTTTCTCTATTCCAAAGAACAATTTTCTAACCTCACAATCTTTAAACCCTTTTCCTCCTCCATTATACCCAATCACCCTTTTAATAGCATGCTACATTATTCTTACACTTCTTACTGTAGTAAAAATCAGAAAAATAAATCAAGGACCTCTTCGAATTATCTAATGTCAAAACCTATTCGCAGAAGACACCCACTCATTAAAATCATAAATGGTGCCTTGATTGATCTACCTTCTCCTTCTAATATCTCATACATGTGGAACTTTGGCTCCCTTCTTGGTCTATGTTTAGGTATTCAAATTGTTACTGGCTTATTCTTAGCTATACACTTCGCTTCAGACATCAGTTTAGCATTCTCCTCAGTTGTCCACATTATACGAGATGTCAACAGAGGATGATTAATCCGTACTCTCCATGCTAATGGAGCCTCATTCTTCTTTATTTGCATTTATCTTCACGTATCACGGGGTATTTATTATGGTTCCTACAAAATATTCCACACATGAATAACTGGTATTGTAATCTTGTTCTTAACTATAGCCGCCGCATTTATTGGCTACGTTCTTCCATGAGGGCAAATATCCTTTTGGGGAGCTACAGTGATTACTAACCTCTTTTCAGCTATTCCCTACATTGGCCCAAGACTAGTGGAGTGAATATGAGGAGGATTCGCCGTTGATAATGCTACCCTCACCCGATTCTTCGCATTACATTTTCTAGTCCCGTTTCTAATCCTAGGGATGGCCGTCATTCATTTGCTCTTCCTCCACCAAACAGGCTCAAACAACCCATTAGGACTAAACGGTAACATGGACAAAATTCCATTCCATCCATATTTTACCTTTAAAGACATCTTCGGATTCATGATTCTATTCTTCTTCCTACTTTTGATTACACTCTGAACTCCCTATCTTCTGGGGGACCCAGAAAATTTCATCCCAGCTAACCCTCTAGTAACCCCGGAACACATTAAACCGGAGTGATACTACTTGTTTGCATACGCCATTCTCCGTTCCATTCCTAATAAACTAGGTGGAGTTTTAGCCCTGGTTATATCTATTCTAATTATTGCCATCCTTCCTCTATCACAAAAAAGAAACTTCCGATGCTTAACATTCTACCCTATCTCCAAACTTCTATTTTGATCCTATATCAGAACAGCCATTCTCCTAACCTGAATTGGTGGTATACCAGTAGAAGACCCATACATTGTAATCGGGCAGTTATTAACACTTCTATACTTTTCATTTTTCCTCACCTGTCCCCTGGCCAATCTGCTATGAGACAAAATTATAGAAAAATAACCGTTCAACTCTTGTAGTATGTTTTCAAAAAAAACATAGAGGTAAACCAACTGTTAAACCATAGTATTATTATCAAGCTGTTTGGCTGACGGGTAAGCAGGTGCTTTGAAAGCATTTTATAGAAGTTCGAATCTTCTAACAGTTTAGTGATATATTTTAAAAAAAATACCATTTTGCAAAAATGGAGTTACTCCTAAGTTATCACTTTCCTCATAAAAGATGGCCGAGGTTTTAAGCGTTAGATTGTAAATCTAAATACGAGAGTTTCTCCCTTTTAAATGTATAATATTTAGAAAAGAACCCCCAAAGCTCCAAAAAATCTAAACCTTTCCTATATAATAGTTTCCAACAAAACTTTAAATCCTATATACATAAACAAGCAATGTAAAGTAAAAGGCAAAATACCTTTTCAAGCTAAACCCATTAGTTTATCATACCGGTAACGGGGGAACGTACCTCGCAGTCACAAAACTAAAGTAATAAGCAAACCAACTTTAAAAAAGAATACTAAATTCAAATCACCCCCTAAAAACAATACCACTATTACAGTTCTCATCAAAATAATTATGGAATATTCACCCAAAAACAATAAAGCAAAACCTCCGGCTCTATACTCGACATTAAATCCAGAAACCAATTCCGACTCCCCCTCAGCAAAATCAAATGGAGTTCGATTTATTTCCGCTAAGCAAGACACCACTCAAACAAGGGATAAAAGATAAAAGAAGAAAATTAAATAGAAAGAACTTTGAAATTCAACAAAATCATCTAATCTATACTCCCCCACTATCACAATAAAAGACAACAAAACTAACGCTAAACTTACTTCGTAAGAAATAGTCTGAGCCACAGCCCGTAACCCCCCCAACAGAGCATACTTAGAATTAGAAGATCAACCAGCAATCATTAAAGGATAAACACCAAGGCTTAAAATACACAAAAAGAAAAAGAAACCGAACTCAAAATCATAAAACCCAGTTCCAAAAGGCATTATGACCCACAAAAACAGAGACATGAAAAATATAAAAACTGGAGAAAAAAAGTATAACAAGTAATTTGAAACCAAAGACCAAGTCTGCTCCTTAGAAAAGAGCTTAATAGCATCAGAAAAAGGCTGCAAAATACCTCTAAACCCAACCTTATTAGGACCTTTCCGAATTTGAATATACCCCAGAACCTTCCGTTCCAAAAGAGTTAAAAAAGCTACAGAGATCAAAACACAAACCAGTAACAAAACATAATGAATAATAAGTATCAATATAAATTGAGAAGCTTTAATTCCCATTTTTAGATTCTAAGTCTACTACATTTCTCTGCCAAATTTATACTAAACATTAATAATCCTCTTCCTAATATAATTTTTACAACCAACCAATCCTTTCGTACTAAGCTGGCAAAACAAAATCAGAAGATAGAAACCAACCTGGCTTACGCCGGTCTGAACTCAGATCGTGTAAAATATTACGGGTCGAACAGACCCAAAAACAGAACTACTGCACCCTGTCTAAATTTTAGTCCAACATCGAGGTCGCAAACCTTTTTGTCGATTAGAACTCTCAAAAAAGATTACGCTGTTATCCCTAAGGTAATTTTTTCTTATGATCTCTTCTAAAGGATCAATTTATTCTTTCAATAAAGTCTTTAAAATAAAGAGTTTCACTTATCTAAATGTCGCCCCAACAAAATATTTCCAGAAAATTTTTTTCAAAAAGATCCACTAAAAAAAAATTTTCCAAAATATAAAACTCTATAGGGTCTTCTCGTCTTTCTGAAAAATTTTAGCTTTTTCACTAAAAAATTAAATTCGATTTCTATGGCAAAAAAAGCTGATTTCTCGTTTAGCCATTCATACCAGTCTCCAATTAAAAGACTAATGATTATGCTACCTTAGCACAGTCAGGATACTGCGGCTCTTCAAAATTCAGTGAGCAGGCCTTACCTCCCCTTTCTGAGAGGAAATGTTTTTGTTAAACATTCGGAAATCTTATTTGCCGAGTTCTTTTGCCAAAAACCTTAATTCATATAAACCATGGAAAATTCAAATCTTCTCCAAAATTTCTTCATCTACTTATACTATCATATTTTCAACAACTTTACCGTTATTATATTAACTTTATAAAATCCAAAGAAAACTAAATCTTAACCTTTCTATTCTATCTTATAACACTATCTCGTGACAAATTCTAAGCCTACCAAAAACGTAAAATTTTCTTTCCTTTTAAATTTATTCTAGAGCTCATCCCCTAGAATATAAGTTTATATAAAAGACTTCTTAAAAATAAAAAGACCCTTTTTATAACCCAAACTAAATTTCTTTCTAAAGTTACCAGATATTAGTAAAAACGATTAGCATCTCACACCTAAAAAAGCCTACTTAATTTTTTTGACACAAAAACTAACAAACTTATTTAGATCTTTTACTTTCGAGAAAAAATTTTCCAACAAAATTTTGATAGCCACTAATACAAAAGGTACCTCAAATAAAGAATACTACTTTTCTATTTAATATTTCAAAAATAATTTTTCAATAATTTCCATCACTGTACTAATTCTCTATAGCAAAAACAAATTTCGTAAACACTACTTTACTCTTTATACTTCTAAAACTTTTCAAATAAAACTATAATAAATATTGAGAACCTTGTTTCCCACAAGAACCTTTTCAGTGTAAATGAAACGCTTAAACAGCTTGTCCCCATCAAGTACAATTTCCATTACACTTACCTTGTTACGACTTATCTCGTTTTGAAAAGAGAGCGACGGGCGGTGTGTACACAAGATAGAGCTCTCACCAAACCTACTTAAGTTTTACAGTTAAATCCACCTTCAAGGATTGTTTCATCCATCCTTTCCGTTTTATTCTCATAAATGTAACCCACCTCTATCTTCCTTATAAGCTGCACCTTTACTTGAAGTCAATGAACTTTTCATAGACGAAAATATTCTCAAGAATCTAACTGACAACAGCGATATACAAACTGACTACCAAAGAAAGTAGAGTCCCTCGTGGTTCATCGTTTACAGGGCAGGTTCCTCTAAGGGGCTATCTTGCCGCCAAATCCGTTAAATTTCATTAACATTACTACTCCAAAATTTCTTCATTAAAAGTAACAGGGTATCTAATCCTGGTCCAAAAAATAAATCCCATGTTTAATATTATTGATTACTCTTCCCTAAATAAAAATTCTACCCTACAATTTAAGTAAGTCTGATCAAACTTTTCCGAAACTCCATAAAAAGGTCCGCTAAACACAATTTTGTAAATGAATTTTAATTTGAGGCTGAAGTATAACCGCGGCTGCTGGCACGCCATTGTCCACCTCTAACTTGTTATCTGGATAAAACTTTCCCATATTTCCAAAACTTTCTACTGAGAATCTCTTAGAAGACTTTCTCACTTCTCCCTTATTACTAGCATTAACTTACATGTAGATTTACAAAAGAACTAAAATTACAACACGGACCTCAACGTTCTCTCAATCTCAAACTTTTATGACCCTCCTACGAAAAATAGTTTTTTCAACATATTTTTTTCAAAAAAAATACATTATGTACCATAAAAAAACAAAGCAAGCCTTACAAACCCAAGATCAAAACGAGAACGAGAAAATGTGTACCCCAGGAAATTATGCTCCAACTACTCCCCCCAGGCCCCTCAAGCCTACAAAGTCAACAATAAGTCAAGGTGATAACTTGCGGACTCCTTAGCCTATCAAATACTCAGAAAGATTCAGTAACAGTCCCGGACGTTCACACCAGGGAATATGGAACAATACTACCAGAAATCCCGCCAGATTTATTCCATTTTCGAAATTTATTTTTAAAGAAAAATGAAGGGTCCTCAAAATATACTTTATTATAAATTTTATAAGATTTTTCGCTGAGAAAAGCGCTTTTCCTTATCGAAATTTATCACACAAAAGTTTCACTTATCTTTAAATTAAAAGTTTAATGCTTTAAATTAAGCTACTGTATGAATTTTTCTGAACCTGTAAATGAAACTTTTACATTAATAATAGCAGAATTGCACCGCTTCCTCCGCAGTCAAATTGCGTTGTTCCTTTAAACTAATCATTAATAAGATGCCTGAAAAAAGGGTTACTTTGATAGAGTAAATCATGTAAGATTAAACTTACTCTTGTTACAAAAAGATAAGCTAAATTTAAGCTTTTGGGTTCATACCCCAACGATAGTGAGACACTTCTTTTTAATGAATCTTTACTTCCCGCCAGTAATTTACGCATTCTTCCTAATTCTAGGGACCATAATCTCAATTTCCTCATCTTCCCTTTTTGGAATGTGGATAGGTCTAGAAATTAACCTTATGTCCTTTATTCCTTTAGTTATTAATCTAGAAAACAACAAAAAGAGAAGAGAAGCTGCTATCAAATACTTCTTAGTTCAAGCTATTGCTTCCTCATTAGTTATCTTCAGTTCAATATTCTTTTTTATCTTTAGAGGAAATGTTTTTCTACTCTCGCCCAACATCATTATTACCTTAGCCTTATGTACAAAACTCGGGATAGCCCCATTCCATTTTTGATTTCCAGAAGTTCTCGAAGGAATAAATTGAATCAACTCCCTTTTACTTTTAACTTGACAAAAAATTTCCCCTTTAATTATTTTATCCATCCTCTTTCACGCAAAAAGTTTACTCATTTTAGCCTTGATATCAGCTGTCACCGGGGCCGTCTCAGGATTCAACCAAACCTCTATACGAAAAATTTTAGCCTTCTCTTCTATCTCTCACTTAGGCTGAATTGGGAGAATAATATTTTTTAACTCGGGTTTTTGACTCGTGTATTTCATTTTATACTGCCTTACAAGATTTATCCTTTGTTTTTCTTTCTGGTTTTTAAATCTAAACTATTTTTCTCAACTTTCCATAACCCAAAACATAAACGAAAAAATAATCATTTTTGTTAACTTACTCTCTTTAGGAGGTCTCCCTCCTCTACTTGGATTCTTACCCAAGTGAATCGCCATCATAACACTAAAAAGAAGATTCCCCCTTCTTATCGTTCTCATCTCGTCAAGACTAATCACTTTATACTTTTACACACGACTATGTTTTAGAACGTTTACTCTTTATCTTCAAAGCATGACCTGGTTTCAAAAAAACAAATCCAAAAAAAACCTTTCAATACTTGGAATTTTTACTCTTCTCTCCCTCCTAGGTATTGTACCTATAAGACTAATTTCACTTTAATGTTTTAGGTTAAAAAAACCTATAGCCTTCAAAGCTATGATTGGGTTATGCACCCAAACATTATATTA